AAAAGAACCTTTTTTCTCTAATTCCTATGATGCCATTAGAGCTTATCGGCAGAAACGAATCAATTTAAATAGTCCTCTGTGGCTCCAGTATCAACTAGAACAACGTCCTATTGCTTCAACAGAAACTCCCATCGAGGTTCACTATGAATCTTTAGGCACTTATTATGAGATTTATGGACACTATCTAATAGTAAGAAGCATAAAAAAAGAAATTCTTTTTTTATACATTCGAGCCACTGTTGGTTCTATTTTGCTTTATCGAGAAATCGAAGAAGCCGTACATGGGTTTTCTCATACCTATTCATATGGTACCCAACCGGGCTAAGTAATTCTACAATATACAATACTAGTAGGAATTCAGGCCTCTTCACTTTAACTAGGACCATAGTTCCGGAATTTCTACGCGAACAAGACTAAGAAAAGGAAGTTTTCCAATCACTGACTCAACCCCATTGTCGAATCATACTTAGCAGAATAGGGAGGTACTTGTGTTATGGCAGAACGGGCCAATCTGGTATTTCACAATAAAGTGATAGACGGAACTGCCGCGAAACGACTTATTAGTAGATTAATAGATCACTTCGGAATGGCATATACATCGCATATCCTGGATCAAATAAAGACTCTGGGGTTTCAACAAGCTACTACTACATCGATTTCATTGGGACTAGACGATCTTTTAACAATACCCTCAAAGAGATGGCTAGTTCAAGATGCTGAACAACAAAGTTTTATTTTGGAAAAACACCATCATTATGGGAATGTACACGCGATAGAAAAATTACGCCAATCCATTGAAATATGGTATGCTACAAGTGAATATTTGCGACAAGAAATGAATCCTAATTTTAGGATGACTGACCCCTTTAATCCAGTTTATATGATGTCTTTTTCGGGAGCTAGAGGAAATGCATCTCAGGTACATCAATTATTAGGTATGCGAGGATTAATGTCGGACCCCCAAGGACAAATGATTGAGTTACCCATTCAAAGCAATTTAAGAGAAGGGCTTTCTTTAACAGAATATATAATTTCTTGCTACGGAGCCCGTAAAGGGATTGTAGATACTGCTATACGAACATCAGATGCTGGATATCTCACGCGAAGACTCGTTGAAGTGGTCCAACACATTGTTGTACGTCGAACAGATTGTGGCACCGTCCGTGGTATTTCTGTGAGTCTTCAGAATGGTATGATGCTAGAAAAGATATTTATCCAAACATTAATTGGTCGTGTATTAGCCGATGATATATATATGGGCACGCGATGTATTGCCACTCGAAATCAAGACATTGGGGTTGGACTTGTAAATCGATTCATAACCTTTCGAGCACAACCAATAACTATTCGAACGCCCTTTACTTGTAGGAGTGCCTCTTGGATCTGTCGATTATGTTACGGCCGAAGTCCTACGCATGGCGACCTGGTTGAATTAGGAGAAGCTGTAGGTATTATTGCCGGCCAATCGATTGGGGAACCTGGTACTCAATTAACATTAAGAACTTTTCATACCGGTGGAGTATTCACGGGGGGTACTGCCGAACATGTGCGAGCCCCTTCTAACGGAAAAATAAAATTCAATGAGGATTTGGTTCATCCGACACGTACACGCCATGGACATCCCGCCTTTCTATGTTCTATAAACTTATATGTAACTATTGAGAGTGAAGATATTCGGCATAATGTAAATATTCCACCCCAAAGTTTTCTTTTAGTTCAAAACGATCAATATGTAGAATCAGAACAAGTAATTGCGGAGATTCGTGCAGGAGCATTCACTTTGAATTTTAAAGAGAAGGTTCGAAAACATATTTATTCTGACTCGGACGGAGAAATGCACTGGAGCACCGACGTGTATCATGCACCCGAATTTACATACGGCAACGTTCATCTATTACCAAAAACAAGTCATTTATGGATATTATTAGGAGGTCCGCGCAGATCTAGTCTAGTCTCACCTGCGCTCCACAAGGATCAAGATCAAATGAATGCGCTTTTTCGTTCTCTCAAGAGAGGATCCTCATCTAACCTCTCAGGAACGAATGATCGGTCGAGACAAAAATTATTCCCTGCAGATTTTTCGGGTAAAAAAGAACATAGGATTCCTTATTATTTAGACATTAGTCAAATTAGATGTACTGGTCGTTGGAATCTCATGGATCCCCCCATTCTCTACCATAATTCGGATTTATTCTCACAGAGGCGAAGAAATAGATTCATCATTCCACTCCAGTGGATTCAAGAACGCGAGAACGAACTAATGCTCCCCTCAGGTATTTCGATTGAAATCCCCCCCAATGGTATTTTGCGTAGAAAAAGTATTCTTGCTTATTTTGATGATCCTCGATACAGAAGAAAGAGTTTGGGCATTACTAAATATGGGACTCTAGAAATGCATTCAATCCTCCAAAAAGAGGATTTGATTGAGTATCGAGGAGGCAAGGAATTTTTGCCAAAATACCAAATGAAAGTAGATCGGTTTTTTTTCATTCCCGAGGAAGTGCATATTTTACCCGGATCTTCTTACATAACGGTACGCAACAATAGTATCATTGGGGTAGATACAGAAATTACTTTAAATATAAGAACCCGAGTGGGCGGGTTGGTCCGAGTGGAGAGAAAAAAAACAAGAATTGAACTTAAAATCTTTTCTGGAGATATCCTTTTTCCTGGGGAGACAGATAAGATATCCCGACATAGCGGCGTCTTGATACCACTAGGAACAGGAAAAGAAAATTCCAAGGAATCAAAAAAATGGATCTATGTTCAACGAATTACACTTAGCAAGAAAAAGTCTTTTGTTTTGGTTCGACCTGTCGTCACATATAAAATAATGGACAGTATAACTTTAGCAACGCTTTTTCCCCCCGATCCGCTCCAGGAAAGGGATAATGTGCAACTTCAAGTTGTCAATTATATCCTTTCTGGGACTGGGAAACCAATTCGAGGAATTTCTGATACAAGCATTCAATTAGTTCGCACTTGTTTAGTATTGAATTGGACGCAAGACAAAAAAAGTTCTTCTAGTCAAGAAGCCCGCGCTTCACTTATTGAAATAAGGGTAAATGATTTGATTCGACATTCCCTAAGAATCGACTTGGTGAAATTCACTATTTCATATATCGGAAAACGGAATGATCCATCGGGCTCGGGGTTCCTCTCTGCTAATGGATCAGATTGGACCAATAGCAATCCGTTTTCGTCTATTTATTCCAAGGTAAGAATTGAACAACCCCTCAATCAAAATCAAAAAACTATTCATACGTTGTTGAATAGAAATACGGGATTCCAGTCGTTGATAATTTTGTCATCATCCAATTGTTTTCGAATGGGTCCATTCAACAGTGTAAAATATCACAATGTGATAAAAGAATCAATTAAAATTACAAAAGATCCTCGAATTCCAATTAAGAATTCGCCGGGCCCTTTAGGAACAGCCTTTCTACTTGCAAATGTTTATTCATTTTACCATTTAATAACTTATAATCAGATCTTGTTTAATAACTACTTACAGCTTGACAATTTAAAACAGACTTTTCAAGTAATTAAATATTTTTTAATGGATGAAAATGAGAAAAGTTATAATCCCGATCCACGTGGTAACATTATTTTCAATTTGAATTGGGATTTTCTCTATCTAAATTATTTTCAAGAAACATCTACAATAATAAATCTTGGACAGCTTATTTGTGAAAATATATGTATAGTCAAAAAGGCACCACACCTACAATCAGGCCAAGTTATACTTGTTCAAGTTGACTCTGTAGTAATACGATTAGCTAAGCCTTATTTGGCCACTCCCAGGGCAACTGTTCATGGTCATTATGGGGAAATTCTGTACCAAGGAGATACTTTAATTACATTTATATATGAAAAATCCAGATCTGGTGATATAACCCAAGGGCTTCCAAAAGTAGAACAAGTATTAGAAGTGCGTTCGATTGATTCAATATCAATGAATCTAGAGAAGAGGGTGGGGGGTTGGAATGACCATATAACAAGAATTCTTGGAATGCCATGGGCATTCTTGATTGGTGCTGAGCTAACTATAGTGCAAAGTCGTATATCTTTGGTTAATAAGATCCAAAAGGTTTATCGATCCCAGGGGGTGCAGATTCATAATAGGCATATAGAAATTATTGTACGTCAAATAACATCAAAGGTGTTGGTTTCAGAAGATGGAATGTCTAATGTTTTTTTACCGGGAGAATTAATTGGATTGTTGCGAGCGGAACGAGTGGGGCGCGCGTTGGAAGAAGGGGTTTGTTACCGAGCCCTTTTATTGGGAATAACAAGAGCATCTCTCAATACTCAAAGTTTTATATCTGAAGCGAGTTTTCAAGAAACCGCTCGAGTCTTAGCAAAAGCGGCTCTCCGGGGTCGAATCGATTGGTTGAAGGGCCTGAAAGAGAACGTTGTTTTGGGGGGTATGATACCTGTCGGTACCGGATTGAAAAGAGCAGTGCCCCCTTCAAAACAATATGATAAGAGCCTTTTTGAAACAAAAAAAAACGACCTGTTCGAGGGGGAAATGCGAGATATTTTCTTTCACCACAGAAAATTATTTGATTCTTTTCTTTCAAAGAACTTCCATGATAGAGCAGAACAATCATCTATAGGATTTAATGATTCTTAGAAAAGTGGATTCTTCTTGTTGACTATCTGTATTTTGTGCAGTCATTCGATTTGATAATCAAAATAGTAAGCAATAGAAAAGACTAATGGCTTGGCCGTCTCTGGATGCCCAATCTACGGTAGAAGAGAAGGTTCCATCGGAACAATTCTTTATTTCCGTTCAAGGTCCCTCGTTTTTTTTTTCAAAAAAGGGGTGTGGGGAGAAATGACAAGAAGATATTGGAACATTAACTTGGAAGAGATGCTGGAGGCAGGAGTTCATTTTGGCCATGGTACTAGGAAATGGAATCCTAAAATGGCACCTTATATCTCTGCAAAGCGTAAAGGTATTCATATTACAAATCTTACTAGAACTGCTCGTTTTTTATCCGAAGCCTGCGATTTGGTTTTTGATGCAGCAAGTAGAGGAAAACAGTTTTTGATTGTTGGTACCAAAAAAAAGGCAGCTGATTCAGTAGCACGGGCTGCAATAAAGGCCCGGTGTCATTGTGTTAATAAAAAATGGCTCGGCGGGATGTTAACAAATTGGTCGACTACAGAAACGAGACTTCATAAGTTCAGGGACTTAAGAATGGAACAAAAAACGGGAAGACTCAACCATTTGCCAAAAAGGGATGCGGCTGTGGTGAAAAGACAATTATCTCGCTTGCAAACATATCTGGGTGGGATTCAATATATGGCAGGGTTACCTGATATTGTAATCATCGTTGATCAGCAGGAAGAATATACGTCTCTGCGAGAGTGTATCACTTTGGGAATTCCAACAATTTGTTTAATCGATACAAATTGTGACCCCGATCTTGCCGATATTTCGATTCCAGCGAATGATGATGCTATATCTTCAATTCGCTTAATTCTTAACAAATTAGTATTTGCAATTTGTGAGGGCCATTCTAGCTATATAAGAAATCCTTGATTAATAATAAGATAAATCACTTTTACTTCGAAAATCCGATAGAATTGCTTATTATTTATTTATCTATAGATTTTGAAAAAGGAATAAAAAGAATTATATGATTAGTTAGTATTCAAAATATTCGTTGATATTCAAAAGATTCGATTCAAGTAGACAACGAGATGGTTGAATTAAAATAATTTTCTTTAAAGTTTCATTTTCTTTTCCAGAGGTCAATATGAATGCACTATCATGTTCCATCAACACACTATACAATATATCCGGTGTGGAAGTAGGCCAACATTTCTATTGGCAAATAGGGGGTTTCCAAGTCCACGGCCAAGTACTTATTACTTCTTGGGTTGTAATTGCTATCTTATTAGGTTCAGCTACTATAGCTGTTCGAAACCCACAAATCATTCCGACCGGGGGTCAGAATTTTTTCGAATATGTTCTCGAATTCATTCGAGATGTGAGTAAAACCCAAATTGGAGAAGAATACGGCCCTTGGGTTCCTTTTATTGGAACTCTCTTTCTATTTATTTTTGTTTCTAATTGGTCAGGAGCTCTTTTACCTTGGAAAATCATAGAATTACCTCATGGGGAGTTAGCCGCACCCACGAATGATATAAATACTACTGTTGCTTTGGCTTTACTCACGTCAGTGGCATATTTCTATGCGGGTCTTACCAAAAAGGGATTAAGCTATTTTGGGAAATATATTCAACCAACCCCAATCCTTTTACCCATTAACATCCTAGAAGATTTCACAAAGCCTTTGTCGCTTAGTTTTCGACTTTTCGGAAATATCTTAGCAGATGAATTAGTAGTAGTTGTTCTTGTTTCTTTAGTACCTTTAGTGGTTCCTATCCCTGTCATGTTCCTTGGATTATTTACAAGTGGTATTCAAGCTCTTATTTTTGCAACTTTAGCTGCGGCTTATATAGGTGAATCCATGGAGGGTCATCATTGAAATGAAATAGTCTTTTTTTCTTGCTTCGCGCAAAGCAATGTATGTGTGGTTCACGGTGATTTACTTAAGGACTAGAAACATGCAGGACTTTCTATATGATAGAAAAGAATAGGAACAAAAAAATCAAAGATTACGATATTAAAATGAAAGAGTTGTAAAAACATAAAAGGAAAGAGATCCAAAAGATCTTTTTCCTAAAATCAGCCTTTCATCCACTTAATATCCTACCTTTCCTTGACGGAGATTTCGTTTTTTATTTTTTATTGGTCGGCCAGTCTTCTTATTCAAATTCAAATTTGAATATGTTTACGGTGTGTGATCAAATTGAAATAAAAAACAGGAGAAAGAATTCAACTTTATAGTTGATTTTATTCAATGATTGACCAAAAGGAAATAATTAAATAATTAATAATAAAAAAATTGCATGAACTTAGATCAATGATATTTCTATGCAATAATTCGCCCTAATCAATTGAATTTGTCTATTTAGATTTGGAATAATGATAAAGAAAATGCAAAGCAGAAAAGAATTTACAAAAAATGGGATTCCTAAATAAATCAATTGATTCTCAAATTCGATTGAATCTAATGGTTTACGTTATGGAAGAAAAACATGTATATGTGATATTAGATATTGACTAGTTATAGATGAACTAAAGATAGATTTTCTTTGCCCTACTGTTGCCTGTGGGTTTCAATAGAAACCCTCGTATTCTTGTGGCTGTGAATTGAATGAATAAAGATATGAAATCAAGAAAAGATGGAGGAATTGACATACCAGTTCGGAACCAAGAAACGGAAGACCGAAAGTTCTATGGATTCACAAAGACTCTGTGTAGAGAAACGAAAGAAAGAGATATCGGAGTAGGTCTGATTCTGAATATATAATAGTAATATTCTTTCTTTAATTCGAAGTTCTTAGTTACTTTGATTAGTTACTTTGACTGGATGAATCTTAGCGATGGAGTAAAATAAAAATAATTAGGGCATAATTGAT